GTAATATGAATACCTTTACGCTTGGCAGAAATATAAGGTGCCATCCTAGGATTCCATTTCCTAGTACCATGACCAAAATGAACTCCCGCTTCCATCATCTCTTCCAAATTGATATTCCAATATCTTCTTGTCATTTCTCCCCCCCACTTCCGCTTTTTTTTTCAAAAAAAAGCGACGAGGTTGCCCTGAACTAAATAATTGTTCCGATGGAACATTTTCTTCTACCGGAGATTGGCCGTGTCGATGTCGATACACGATCCAAACCCCTACCCTCTATTCGTTATTATCTTTATTTCGATTACCACATAAAATGACCATAAATAAAGAGTTTTTTTTTAATTAAAATTAAAAAAGTATGAATCCACTTTTAGGAATCATTAAATCCTCTAAATGATTGTTCTGATGTATCATGAAACTTCTTTGAAATAGAAGAATCAAATAATTCTCTGTTGTGGAACAAAATATCTCTGATTTCCCCCTCGAAAAAATTCTTCTTTTTGGTTTTCAAAGGAATGTTCTTATGTTGCCTTGAACGATGCACTAATCCTTTGAATCCGGTACCAACGGGTATCATCCCCCCTATAACAACGTTCTCTTTTAGGCCTTTCAACCAATCGATACGGACCCGAAGAGCAGCTTTGGCTAAAACTCGAGCAGTTTCTTGAAAACTCGCTTCAGATATGAAACTTTGAGTATTCAAAGATGCCCTTGTTATTCCCAATAGGATGGCGCGGTAACAGATCGATTCTTCCAAAGCGCGCCCCGTTCGCGCCGCTCGCAACAATCCAATTAATTCTCCAGGTAAAAAAACATTAGACATTCCATCCTCTGAAACCAACACCTTTGATGTTATTTGGCGTACAATAATTTCTATGTGCCTATTATGGATTTGCACCCCCTGGGATCGATAAACCTTTTGGATCTTATTAACCAAAGATATACGACTTTGCACTATAGTTAGCTCAGCCCCAATCAAGAATCCCCAAGGAATTCCAAGAATTTTTTTTATATGCTCGTTCCAACCCTCAATTCTTTTTTTTAGGTTCATCGATATTGAATCAATTGAACGCACTTCTAACACTTGTTCCACTTTTGGAAGACCCTGCGTTATATCACCGGATCTCGATTTTTCATATATAAATGTAACTAATGTATCTCCTTCGTAAAGGATTTCTCCATAATGACCATGAACAGTTGCTCCTGGAGTGGCCAAATAAGGCTTGGCGGATCTTATTACTACAGAGTCAACTTGAACAATCAAAACTTGACCCGATTTGAGATGGGGTCCGTTTTTGGCTATACATACATTTTCACAAATAAACTGTCCAAGACTAATTATTGTAGATCTTTCTTCAAAATAATTATGATGGCAAAAATACCAATTCAAATTGAATGAATTCAAAACGATGTTACTGCATGAATCGGGATTCAAAATTCTCCCATTTTCATCCATTAAATAATAGTTAATTACTTGAAAAGTCTGTTTTAAATTTTCAAGTTGCAAATATTTAGTTACCAAAATAGGATTATGAGTTATTAAATAGTAAAATGAATAAAAATTCAAAAATTGAAGGACTGTTCCTAAAGGGCCAATCAAATTCCTAATTTGAATTATAGGATCTGTTTTAATTGATTCTTTTATCACATTGTGATATTTTCCAGCGTTGAATGGACCCATTCGGAAACAATTAGATGATGACAAAATTATCAAAGATGGGCATTCCTTATTTTTATTTAACAACGTGCGAATAGTTCCTTGATTTTGGCTAAGTGATTGTTGAATTTTTGTCTTGGAATAAAAGGGATTGCTATTGGTGTAATCTGACACATTATCTGAATCTGAGATCAATCCTGAGCCTGAGGGATCATTCCTTTTTCTGAGATACGAAATAGGGAATTTCACTAAGTCAATTCTTAGGAAATCTCGAATCAGACCATTTGTACTTACTTCAACAAAGGAAGTATGAGCCTCTTCGATAGAAGAACTTTTTTTGTCTTGGTCCCAATTCAAAATTAAACAAGTCCGAACTAATTGAATACTTGTATCAGAAATTCCCCTAATTGGTTTGCCATTTCTGTAAACAATATAATTGACAACTCGAAGTTGTATATTATCCCTTTCTTGTAACAGATCCGGGGGGAAGAGTGTTGCTAAATTTATACCGTCCGATATTTCATATGTCACTACGGGTCGAACTAAAACAAAATACTTTTTCTTAGTAGGTGTGATCCGTTGGACATAGATCCAATTTTTCAATTTTTTGGATTCCTTAGAATTTGTTTTTCCTGTTCCTGGGGGTATCAAGATGCCACTGTGTCGGGATATCTTATCTGTCTCTCCAGGAAAATGGATATCTCCAGAAAAGATTTTCAGTTCAATCCTTTTTTTTTTTCTCTCCACTCGGACTAATCCGCCCACTTGGCTTCTTGTATTTAAAGCGATTCGTGTATCTACTCCAATCAGACTATTGTTCCGTACCATTATCGAAGAAGATTCAGG